ATCCCTTGACACATAGGGATGGTTAGCGCACTCTTCCAGTACCGCGAGATCAGTTTAGGGACATGACTCATGAAATCGTCAATAAAAGATTCCATTTTGTCATAGTCCTTAAATGGTGATGTGATAGACCTTAGAATCGAGTGATCAACCTTCTTTGCAAGCCTATATATTAATTATTCCAACTCGACACAAGGAAAAGTAAGAAAAAGATATCTTTACTAACACATCAGCACGACCATCCCTTTTGAGGATGAATTTCCTGTGAAAGGATGGTATAATCCGCGGTAAACCAGAGCCGGTTAAGGAAACTGGCACAGGTAAGAATCCCTTAGGTTGAGGGACCCCTGCATATATATGCTTTCTGTAAGCAGACTGCTGCTTGTTTTAGATAAAGAGCAGCAAACAAGGGTCCGGATTTCTTCCTTAGCCTTATCACCTGTTTGGCTACGAGGTGAGCTCCAATACATAGCTCCTTGGTCAGACCATCAGTCACAACTAGTTGGACCTTCTTAAAGATTCCAACTAGCAGTGCAAGATCTTCCAGAATCTTGTACCACTGGATGGTCCTCAAGGACAGAAGTTTATCAAAGAGACAACGAGTAGTAGTATAATAAATTATTATGGGTCCTACTCCAGGTGCGACCTGGGACAGTTATAGCATACGCCAACGTTTACTATAATCCGTTGGGCTAGCTTCCCCGTCACCGCCCATCCAAGATTATCCTCAAGGATTTCTCTTGGTGACACTACAAGTGTCAGTCTGTGAATAAACATTCTGCCTTGGGAACACCAAGACTCGCCTAAACGGCACCATGTTTCAGGTGTCGTGGGGGGGTACCTAGGTAACCTAACTAGGACTCCATGTGTCTTGGAGTAAGGTTAATCAAGACATATATATAAGCAGAGACCCTTCCGAAGAAGGGAAGCTGCATACCGTCGTGATCGCCTTCGGGCGACCTCATGACTGTAAAACAAGTTTGACTTGGCCGCTAGGGTGGTCAAACCCTACACCAACAGGATTTCTCCTGTCGATGCCCCATCTTAATACTAGAAAGAGACTTTCAGCTTTCACTCTCATAGCAAAGCAAGAAGCTATGCTTATTATTATACGTCATTCTAAAGATAAGGAAGGGCGCCTCTGGACCTTTTTTTTGGAAATCCCCCATTGCTAATTCCTTTTTGGCGGTTGTTTTCTTGCTTCTACCTTCCCTAGTAGCAATATATCTTCCCTGTGGCCCTTCCATTCGATGTGAGTCCATTCGAGTCTGTTGTAGTTTACTTCTAGGCAGTGGCAGTCCTACTTGCAGCTGTTGGGAGTGCCCTTGCTAAGCCTAAGACCTTCCCCTCTTTAAGAGCTAATGGTTTATGTCGGTCCAGAAAAGCTTATTTTGATGTTTGATGGCAGGCCAGTAACAACTATAGTTTTCTTTGCTGTCGGTCCAGCCGAGTTAGTAGAAGTGCCCGTAGCAGACAGTGCGTAATCTTATATAGAGTTGTGGATTCTTTCCTGCCTAAAATCTTGGAGAAAGATAGAGCTTGAAAGGCCCTGTAACAAGCGCTTACCGCAGGAAGACGGACTAGAACTCGATTGAAGGCTTTAGCATTCCAATCTGATCTAGTTGCTTTTCATTCAATAATCCCGCTTTTGCCTAAGAAACTGAAAAGCTTGAAAATCCCCTTGACTCATCTAATGCTCTTCCACTGGCAGGAAGTAGAACAGAAACTGTTTGAGGGGCTCCTTTCCCTACTGATAACAAATGAACGTGGTTATCAAGAGTTAGAAAGAGAAAGATGACACATCAATCTTCTGTACCGAATGGGCCGGACCCTGTTCGTGCTGCGGAATGAATCTAGTCACCATCCGATTTAGCTCTTTTTATTTTAGTATGGAAATGGCTTAAGGAAGCCAATGACTCGAGTTCAATTAGTTTGGCTAAGCCGGCAAGAGAGATGGAGTCACTAAGCCCTAACGTTAGATCCATTTTCTCACAGAGTGAACGAGATTCGGATCAATCATAAAAAAGTAAAGTAGGACAGAACCATTCGCTGCGAACAAGTCTTCTGAAAGAAGCAGTTCTCTTATCCGCTGTTGTTAGCTCTCGAAGGGGAACGCTCGGAGGAAGCTCCTCATGGAGCGGTTATTCATAAGTGGAAAAGGAAAAACAGGGGTACGCTTCAAATAAAAGAAGCTGGAAAGGAAAAAAGTCTGGTAGGGAATCGGTTCGGAAGCCAGTGATCAAGCTAGTCCGGGTTTGCACTTGTAAGTGTTGAAAGCAAGAAAGCCCAAAAAGAGCATAGTTTTACAGTTGAGGGAAGGCTAATATGTAATTTAAGTTGAAAGAAAGGGTTTATAGAATATGCTGTTAGATCTCCGATTCTAAGGGTATCAGAGTTTGTAGCTGTAGTTGCTATCAAGCCAGTAGCACGCTTGTTAGGCAGGAGTAAAAGAAGCTAGCCTTTGAATTGAAGGAAGTTCCGGATATCTCCTGCCCCATCTTACGAATTGGGAACCCTTTCAAGCAGAAAGGCAGACGGGATAATCCTTAAAATACGATGATTGCACCTGATTAGCAAGAAAAGCTTTCCCTGCTCTCCTCTTAGCAATGATCTGTCTAGGGCTACTTTCAAAACAGCATATTCTCTAATAAGACCCTCTTCATGGGCATTCTCCGACTTAGAATCTAATTCATATTCCTGAAATGGGGATTCCAAGTCGTGTTGTTTTTGTTATATTTTAGTAGTAAGCATGGGCGCATAAGGGGAAGCTAGCACTACATTTGATATTCCTTTCCTTGGTCTCTTGCGCTTTCAGGCAAGGGTAGCTAAAAAGTAAGAAGGTTCTGAAAAAAGACAAGCCTTAAGTCCCTCCCCTGGTCTCCTTAGTGATCGGAATGTAGCCAATGGGAAAATTACGTATGGTAGTAGTAGTATGAGTGAGTGCTTTCCCACTATCTATATAACTTCTTCGTCGGGCTAAAAAGATAAGTAAGTCAAATATCCTTTTCAGGCCCTTATTAAAAAACTGTAGCTCGAACGCCCCTTCCAGTCTAGGGGTCCAGACGCTCAAGCTCTGATTTCACCCGATACGAAAGGATCTCCGCTAAAAATGAATCTGATTCCCAGGAATACCATATATAGAGTATGGCCATCTTGTCATCATATTCGCCTTCCCCAGAGCATAGAGCGACTTCTTCGCAATGTCAATATCCTTCCTCAGCTGCTCCAAGAACAAGATATCTCGTAGAATAAGTAGAGCTAGACTGCATGAGTGGCTTGTAGGAGAAAGAGTGGAAGGATTCTAGCCAAGACGGAGATGCAAGCTTGTCTGCTATTGGATGTTCTAGTTTAGCTCGCGGATTGGTCTTCATTGCGCACCATCCGGCTGGTAAGAATAAGAGATTGTTCCGCTAGTGTTGCTTGGTCAACAATTTGGAGAGTTTGCTTTTCTTTCATCTTTCTAAGAGCAGTCTGTTTGATCAAATCAGGGATCAGACCGCTCCTGGTGTTCGAACTAGTCATTAATGGTCGGCTGGTATCCTTTCTTTTTTCTTTTTTCGGTATGCCGCTCCGCGAGCAAGGAGCGAAAGAACCAAGTGGGTTGTGGTAATGTCAGAATTTGCACCTATTTGTATCTATTTAGTGATCAGTCTGCTAGTTTCTTTGATCCCACTCGGTCTTCCTTTTCCCTTTGCTTCCAATAGTTCGACCTATCCAGAAAAATTGTCGGCCTACGAATGTGGTTTCGATCCTTTCGGTGATGCCAGAAGTCGTTTCGATATACGATTTTATCTTGTTTCAATTTTATTTATTATTCCTGATCCGGAAGTCACCTTTTCTTTTCCTTGGGCAGTACCTCCCAACAAGATTGATCCGTTTGGATCTTGGTCTATGATGGCCTTTTTATTGATTTTGACGATTGGATCTCTCTATGAATGGAAAAGGGGTGCTTCGGATCGGGAGTAATCACTAGTGATAGGGCAAAAAGAGGGAGTAAGGACAAAGGAAAGAGCGATGCCTACATTCAATCAATTGATTCGTCATGGTAGAGAAGAAAAACGGCGCACGGACCGTACTCGAGCTTCGGATCAATGTCCCCAGAAGCAAGGAGTACGCCCGCGTCTTTCAACGAGAACACCGAAAAAACCAAATTCAGCTCCACGTAAGATAGCCAAAGTACGATTGAGCAATCGACATGAGATATTTGCTCACATTCCGGGCGAAGGTCATAATTCGCAGGAACATTCTATGGTGTTAATAAGAGGAGGTAGAGTGAAAGATTTGCCAGGTGTGAAATCCCATTGTATTCGAGGAGTCAAGGATTTGTTGGGAATTCCGGATCGAAGAAGAGGCAGATCAAAATATGGTGCAGAAAAACCCAAATCGATATGAATGGAGGATGCCTCTGGAACTTCTTTTTCTCGGTCAGGAGAGGTACGAAGTCACTCGACTGAAAGGAGAGGGAACAACCACAACGTTATGCCCTAAAATAGAAACGGAGCCCTTCCGAATGACCTATAATGGAGTCTAATCTAATACACTAGACAAGAAAGGGAGAAACCGGCATTCACTTTTAAAAGCGAAAGAAGACCGCCCGTCCGATTTCTTCGTCCGGTTTTATTTAACTTTTTTTTTTACAGATATGACAGATATTTCGTTTCTAAGTTTCCGGACTTGCCCTTCGCACGATTCTATCATAAAATGCTTGTTCCAATCGGAACTGCATGCAAAGTAAAAAAATAGGTTCTCTTATTTCTATAGAATTCCTGTATGGATGAAGGAGTTCAATTTGAAATTCTGAAGCCCGGAGATGGATGGTAAGGTGGTTTCTTGTAATTTTGGGAATCTTTTCGTTAATATGGATTCCCCATAGTCTCGGTGTCTGAGGATTTAGAGGATCCTCAAATAGAAGCACGATATGATTTCTTCATTATAGATTTAGATCTTTTTCGATAAAAAGATGGATAGGATTTCTTACTTCCACTTCCTATAGGACATGAGGGCTTCAAGCCTATGCTAAGAGAGTCAGGTTCCTGTCTCCTTTTTCTTTCTTCTTTTGCTTTCCCTGCAAAACTCTTCTCGGAAATTGATTGCTTGACTTTCAACTAAACAATCAAGAAATTCTCTTCCCTTAACTTAATAGGGGCAACTCCTACTTAAAAAAATAAAAATTACTTTAAACCTGTTTTACTCTTTTTGTGGTAGTTGTCTGGACGTGGCCTTTCTTTCATTCCTTAGGTTAGGGAGTGAGAGGGAGGGCTAAGGGGAAAAGGGTGGGTGGCCCCTTATGCGCTTTTTTAGGAGGAGAAAACTCGGCTTGGATCAAGGATGGGCTCTTACAAATACAAAAGGGAATCTACTTTTTTTTTTCAAAACCTTTCTTTTTTTCGGTATGCCGCTCCGCGAGCAAGGAGTGCCACGCACGAGCGGAGCGAAAACAAAGCAGGGGGAATTATTCGTTGGGAGAAATCCTTTGATTGCGTATTGAATATAGATCCATGTCTTTCTTGTTCCACTAGCTAGGACAAAATTCTCAGATGTCCATTTCGTTATTACAACCTTCTTTTTTGATGTCAAAGACCAGAAGCTATGCGCTAATTCTCATTGGATCTCGGTTGTTCTTAACAGCGATGGCTATTCATTTAAGTCTTCGGGTAGCACCATTAGATCTTCAACAAGGTGGAAATTCTCGTATTCTGTATGTACATGTTCCTGCGGCTCGGATGAGTATTCTTGTTTATATCGCTACGGCTATAAACACTTTCTTATTCCTATTAACAAAACATCCCCTTTTTCTTCGCTCTTCCGGAACCGGTACAGAAATGGGTGCTTTTTTTACGTTGTTTACCTTAGTTACTGGGGGGTTTCGGGGAAGACCTATGTGGGGCACCTTTTGGGTGTGGGATGCTCGTTTAACCTCTGTATTCATCTCGTTTCTGATTTACCTGGGTGCACTGCGTTTTCAAAAGCTTCCTGTCGAACCGGCTCCTATTTCAATCCGTGCTGGACCGATCGATATACCAATAATCAAGTCTTCAGTCAACTGGTGGAATACATTGCATCAACCTGGGAGCATTAGCCGATCTGGTACATCAATACATGTTCCTATGCCCATTCCAATCTTGTCTAACTTTGCTAACTTCCCCCTCTCAACCCGTATCTTGTTTGTTCTGGAAACACGTCTTCCTATTCTATCTTTTCCCGAATCTCCTTTAAGGGATGAAATAGAAGCTCGAGAAGGAATAGCAAAACCTAATTTACTTCCCAGCTCTGAACGCGATGTAATCAAACTTATGGTTGACGCCGTAGAGAATATAAAGCCCATATGCGAAGTGGAAAAAGTAGGAGTAGCAGGTACTATTTATGATGTCCCTGGGATTGTAGCCAGGGATCGTCAACGAACCTTAGCTATTCGTTGGATCCTTGAAGCAGCTTTCAAACGACGTATAAGCTACAGGATAAGCTTAGAGAAATGTTCATTTGCTGAGATTGGATGCTTACCGAAAGAGGGGAATTGCACGTAAGAAAAGGGAGAATCCTCATGGACTGGCTTCCACCAATCGAAGTTTCTCGCATTTCATATGGTGGTAAAGTGAGACCTCATAAAGAGCTCTATGATCCTCATTCAGTCAGATTATTCAGTAAGATATGGTTTGACCCTTTTCCTTTTTGTTTGAATCTTAATATAGCTATTCAGATTTAGTAGGGTGTACTCTTAGGAGATTTTTTGCAATAAACAAGTCTAATTCCCCCAGCATCTCAAGTGATTAGGCGGGAGCAGGATTCGAACCTGCAATCTTCAGGTCATGAGCCTGACGAGTTAACCAACTACTCTATCCCCGCTTCTTACCCTATCAGAAAGAAGGTTGTTATACCAATAGTTTTTACTCATTCCCAGCTGCATAGTGCCATCCTACCAGCGGCTCCGTCTCGCTGCCTTTCCTTTCCAGCTATCACTCTTTTAACCACCTTACGAAATTGACTTATTTCACATATTATATTGTACATGGGGAAGTCAAGAATGATAAATAGCGTAGATAAGAAAGGCGTCGTTAGCAGGATTAGGGCTTCCCATATCTTTCATTAAGAAAGAGCAGTACGAAGGTTGATTGAAGTGTGAGTTTTGCTATCCTTTTTCGACGAAGTTTAGATAACCATTTGGATGGATCAAGATGAATCCTCCAAAACATGGATAAGTTCGATCTCCTGGTTTTATCAGAATCAGATCTCCCGCTAGATTGAGCTTGTCAAGACAACTCAACAGATAGTCTACTTCAATACAGGATTGATTAGACTAAGTTGGGTAGTCGTCCTAGCTTTAGATTCCGTCCTGGCATTCTTCGATTTAGAATATGGGGTGAAAGGCAAAGTCTTTATTGGACTAGTTTTTATTGAAGGCATGGGTGTCCCAACCATCTTTATTGTCGACACTTGATGCGGGGGTTTAACTTCGAGTACGATCCAGCTCCATCAGTTGAAAGCGGGACAGAGTCCTTATCGCTTGCTAGGCTAGGGGGACGGTTCCTCATCATGAATTAGGTCGGGTTGTCTCCTTACTTAAGTCCTTCCTTTCGTGAAAAAGATTCTTTCCCATCCGAATGGCTAGCGACTTTAGGCGCACGTGGTGGATTGATCATCAAAGAGGTGGGCGAGTGATTATAAGCTTTCTGTCTTTTTACACTCCCATCACGCCCTGCTAGGTTGGTTTCAAAATAGAATGCTAACTGCCTTATTCAATTACCGGGGTGGAAATGTCTTAGATCTGAAGAGTCCACTTTCACCCTTTCGTTAACTATGGCATTCAGTCACGAGGGAGAGCCTATTTTTTTGTAGGCCCTATTTTGTAGGCATGGAACTCACTCGCTCTACTAGGCTTTGAAGTTTAGAGTTCTTCCTTAAAGTTATTCTAACAGTTGAAAGAATGGCACAGTCTGATAACAGTGATGGTATACTATCTCTTATTTAGACTGATAACTGTTCTGTTAGACTATAAAGGAAGAGTCGTAAGGTTGACGAAGTCCTTACCCCGACTTATCCTAGTGCTACTCCTACAACAACAGCTATCTACTAGCAAGACTACTTTAATAAGGAAAGTCATCCTAGCACTAGGATAAGTTAAGCATGTCTATCGGTCGATTTCCCTCATGCTGTAAATAGAACAAGATCTTCTTATTCATTCACGGTCTTACTTATAAATAAAAGTCGAGAAGCGCTCCAACCAAATAGTCAATTTCGATCTTTCTTCTGTTATTATATATCTCGCATTTAAATACTCCTTCCTCTTCTTGCCTGATACAGAGAAGAAGACTTCAAGCACAAGCATTGATCGACCTGTGGGATTTCACTAATGTCAATATGATGGATAAGAGGAACTTATCTATGAGCTAGAGGAGTGAGGCTAAGCTATATGCTACCCTATCTTATTAAACCTGAAATGAAAGATCTTGAGACTGGGCTGGAACAAAGGGATACTTATCTCTTTAAAGGTAGCCGGCTGCTACTAAACTAATAAGAATAGAACTCCTTTTTGAGGAAAGAAGACAGGTGGGAGTGAGCCGAGCGAGAGCAAAGCAAGTTCCAGTGGTGGGCTGGTCCCATTTTAGACATAGTAAGAAGAGTAGCAATGCTAGATTAAGAAGGGGTAAAGCCATCACTCTGCCCTAAGCATTGAGCTTACGCGAACCAAGCTGCGAAAAAGACTTTTTGGGTAGCCGTTCTTCCATGCCAAGCCAGCACATGGACCGGATTGGTATTCGAATAAGTTCATTTCCACTTTCTTGACTTGACATCAAGTAAGAAGAAGAAGATCAGATCGAATCGATTACTACTATCTATCGACTTGCTTGCTAAGACTTCCCAATTAGTCTAGTATGTCTCAGTGCTAGCAAGCAAAGCTGTCTATGAATTACTTTCTTTAACATAATAGATATCTTTCCTCTAATTCCTCAGAGCAGTCGGTCTGTGATCCTTTTCGGGGGTGTTTACACGCGCGAGGCTTTGCTGCTGCTGGAGTACTTCTATAGGGTTCTTAGGCGAAGATTCCTCTTCTTTGTTTTCTATCATAGTGTGCCATTCCTTCTTTCTTTACCTAGCCCAGCTGTATCCGATCTCTCTATGTAGTGGTCGGCCTTCTTCTTGGAATCCGGCTTAGGTCTCCTCGACTATGGTGAAAGACTGACCACGCTCAACATCAGAGCATATATCGAAGGATAGCATTCGCCACACCAACCCTCGGTCCAGCCTCATTTTCTTGGTACGCTCAGGTCACACTCTCTTTGTCTGCTCGGCTAGCTTGGTGGGCGGGAAAAGCTACATCCCTTTCTTATGGCGAAGTCAGGCATTTCCCTACTCATCATCTATATCTCAAACCATGCTACCATTCGTTCCGAGTCGCCAAGAGCTAGAACAGCTTCTTCTCCCTCGGGAAGTCAGATAGCAGGAATAGTAGATCCACTACGCTTTGCGCCTCGTATTCCTTCACACCTTCAATCTGTCATGACCCCAGAGGCATTCATTCTTCACGTTGCTGAGCTTGCCGGGTATTTACTTCTCCTTCATCCCTTACGCTACGGCCCCATGGTTCGGTTCCGCCCCCAAAGAAAAGAATTTCCCTGGTTGGTTTTTTTTTTCCTAGCGAGTGAATGCGGAATGATTGAACTTATAGCTTAAAAGGTTACGCACCCCTTCTCTTTCCTTTGCTTCTCTTGAGCCAGATGTGGGCTCGATCCCACTAGACTTAGTGTTCTTTATCTTTAAACTGGCATTTATTCAAAATTGAAGCGGCTTCTTTGCCTCAAAAAGAAGGAGAAAACGGCACTTGGGACTGCAGGTCTTTCTTGGACTTTGTCAATGATGATGATGGATCTAAAAGTGTCCTTAGTGACTCTCTTTTATCTAAACATCATCAGTGGTTTTTATACTTTTCTCTCTCCTCCTTCCCGCTCTGATCCAGCTACCCCCAAAAAATGGAATGTGGGATAATTGCTGCAATCCCTTCTCTTGAATAGCAACCCTTTCCTTTCAAAGATGAGGTTTCGCTTAACAATGTCTTGCTTTTCCTATCGAACAAGCTCTTATACTCGTTCCACTAAAGTGTAACTTATCGTTAATTTCCTGTTGGAGCTATGGGGTCTGCCTCTCTACGGCAATTCAGCGCTAAAGCCTAAGGCAGTTCAGTTGCTTTGAGATTAGCCCAAAATGATACGATTCTGGGATCTGATCAGTACTGCTTGCTTTCGGCCGGTATAAAGATTCTCGAAAGCGAGTGAGAGGTATGCAATCCCCGGCTTGAAGTAAAGTAAGCCAAGGAGCACTTCCTCCATCTTTTGAATTGAAGTTCCTTGTCTCAGCGTCCTCTTTCCTATTAGAGGGGGTCCCATTCCATTCCTTTGGCAAAAAGAAAAAAAAAAGCCCTACCTCAGACATTCAATCAATGGGTTTAGACAAAACATTTTATCCCTATTTTATTTTTTCATTTCTTCTCTATGTGGTCTGAGTAAGAATGAAGAAGAAGTTAATTCTGTACAGACTTGTTCTCGTCTGACGTTCTCCTTTACGCCGTCCTGGCGCTCTCCCCCTTTAATAAGAAGTGTGTAAAAAGGCTCACGTTTTTTGGCTTCCTATAAAGCAACCCTCCCCCCTAGGTTGTGGCAACTTTCTACTCCTCCTGAGCTGTCTTGCCGTATCTAAAATGGCTTCGAGCATCCGGCTTCACCACTGCTGCCTGCTCTCTCCTTCTTCGGCACTTCCCAGTCCACAACAGACCTGATCTTCTCTTGATCCATCTGAATCACACCCTTGCTGATCCAATGGCCAAGAAATAGCACTTTCGTCTGAGCACCGTTTCACGTACAGCTTCTTTTCCTGCTACGTACGAGACAGGAGACGATACTGGGCCGACACTGCTTAGACGAGAACAAAAAGGGGAGATGAAAACCCGTTCCCGATTGCCTTTGATTCTAATTGGAATGGGACCTCCTCGGAGACGCTTTGAATGATTAAAACGAGCTTTTCACTCGAAAAAGAAGGAGAGTTGAACTTGTTGCATGCATCCTCTACTATGAAAGCTTACCTGGAATACGGAATTTCTTCCTGATCATCCGCTTCAGCATAATTTCGTTTAAAGCATTTTTGAACTCGTTTAGGGAATTAATTGATCGAGTCCAATCAATGGGGTCTCAGGTAAGCCCCTTCGGGCCCTTTCTTTAATACAACTTTCTAGTGCGCTTTTCGGTGTCGGGTGTTATACGGCTTCCTGCCTCTGCTTGAGAATGGACTGATGGAAGGGCCTGTTCAAGGAAGTAGCTTAGGGGCGGAGAGGAGTAGGTTCAAAGTCGTAAAGGGGTGAATAAGGGGTAAGAAAAGCTAAGCGAGTTGGCTATTCATTTCGCTTTTTAGCAGACAGGTAAAGGGTAGCAAGGCAAGCAGGATCGAAGCTTTAGGGCAGCCAGAGAGGCAAGAGCTCTTTCTTCATTTCCGACTGTTCATTTTCTTTCCCGGGCTTAAGCCATCTCTGGATTCTCCCGGCAAAATCCACCAAGTCCAGTTCCTCTCAGTCTCTCGATTCCGCTTCTGCCAGCTCTCTATTCCGATGAAAGCTCAACCGGAACTGCAAAAGCTAGATTCAAGTCCTTTGGTTGCTATCCACCACCAGTGGGAAAGGCAGAAGAATGAATCCATTTTTGAAATCCAATGGCTTCTCGGGCGATCCCATTCCCATTTCCACCTATCGAAGGCCAAGTGAGGCCCTTCCACCGGATCCGTTCAAAGCTTTCCTCCGGGTCAAACGAAGACTGTCCTCTAGCTTCTGTTATGAGTGAATTGCCTATTCTATTGGATGCCCTGTGAAAGCCATCTGGTTTAGGGAGCTATACGGTCCATTAACGTTGCAAGATTGGCCTTCTTTATGTGCTCTAGTCGAATTAGCAAGCCTAGCAGAGTCCCCTCTAGCAGTAGCACTATAGTCCGTCCTTATTCGCAAGGAAGTATCCGCAAGTCAAAGGAAAGCGAAAGGTTTGCTCGACTGAGAGAGCGAGTGGTTAGCCGGTCCCTTTCAATAAAATCCTATTCCAAACAGGGATGTCGGTTCGGCATCATAGACCTCGGATTCTTTTCCGGACATGTGTCCTAGCTCAGAGAAACTGGCTTTCTCACCTTTGGAAGCAGCTCGTAGAATAGAACTGGCAGCTTTCTTGACTGACCCGCTGTCACATCTCGAATCGGTACAGCCATTCTCTTGGAAGACCTTCCTCACAGGACTCTCAGCATGCTACCAGTCCGATCTAGCTGCCCGGTAGACCAAATCCAGTAGATAGTGAGGCCTGTCACTGGTTGAGGAAAGAAGACGACAAGCTAGTTACCTTTCAGGCAGTTCGGGTTTCTTGTTATCTAACATTCTACGCTTTGGAAAGAGAAGAAGAGGAGTCGATGCTCATGTCCTAGTTAGGTTGCGGAGGGGCATTATTTGAGTTGTCTACTCTCGGGAAGTACGGTGTCAGAGTCCTACCCTTCCTTCAGTTCATGGGGTTAGGTCTAACTATCTTCTATGACGCCATTGGACGATCTCTCTTTTCGGTGCCAATGAAGAAGATGAGCTCGGTTGAGGAGAAGCCTGAGCGCCTCAAAGAGTTTAGGGGAGGTCTCAAAGTCCATCACGACCGACATGAGACGGTATGAGATGAGCATACCAAAGAGATGACGTAGCTACCCATACTTGCAATTCCTACTAATACTCTGACTGCCGAGGTTGAGTGGAGGTCGAAGACGGGACTCGCCAGCCTCCCTCAAACCCTAACCAGGGCATGGGTATATTCAGTGACCCATTACCTCAGCATGCCCTTTGGGAGGGCAAAACTCCTATGACCGACCCTCAACCATCCGGAATCAACTCGCAGGTCAATCAAGTAAACACCTCCTACCATGTTGTACCACCACCTCCGACCCTGCACCCAACTACTCCCACATCCGCCTCAACCCATCTGTACAGCATAGAGGAGCAGTTAGGAAGAACACCTGCTCACCATCTTAGAACTCCTTAAGACCTCTAAAGAGCATAGGGACTGATTTTGGCAAACCCTTAACCGCCTTTAGTCGAACTTTACAGTCTTGTTGGTCAGCTTACCCAATCAACCCTATTTCTGCTTGCCCGCCCAATAGATTCCAAGAGACAGTTGTGTGCCTAGTCCGGCCCGCTCCACCCGTCGAATTGATTTATGAATTCAAAAGACTTGCAATGGGCATTCGAGCGGAGTTACAAGGACAACCTCGTCTGCCTACTCGCGACCCAACATGATCGGGGCTCCAGGCGGCTTCTTTCACGGTCTGTTAGTTGGTCGCGGACCACCCACCGGATAGACTCTCAAAGCACATTGCGACCCCCGATTGGGAATCATAGGATCCATCCGTAGTATCTGCCTACCTCGTCGAGGGATCTCGGCTTCCTTACTTTCTAAGGATCCGCGTGGAACATGAAATTCGAATTCAAACGATGACGGGGAGTTTGGCATGATAGTTAGAGAAGGAAGTGGCGAGAAAACAAAGATGCATTGGTCTAGTTATGAATCAAAGTCTATTTATTAGATGTAATTATTCTTGTTATCGTTTGTGCCCCACCCTATACTAATATGGGGGTCACTGCACTCAATCTAAAGAGTAGAGGTTCCCTCCGGGGCCTTCGGGGGAGTTACACCTCTCTCATACCTTAAGTCTGACTGTAAACTACTTTTGAGAGAAAGACAGGAAGGAAATTGCGTATGATGACCGGTGAACCTTCACGTTTAGGGATCCCTCTCATTGATGAGGGGATTCGGGATTGCCTTGAAAAAAAAGCTCTCCTTTGAGGGGAAAATTGGCCTACTTGCCTCGGTCAGGACTTAAGCCATGCCTTTATTAAACAACGCCATCCCATCTCAGAACGAAAGTCTCATCCATTGGGTCTTAAAGGGGCGAAGCGTATTTACTCGCAAGGAAGATTGATAGCCCCATCGATAGCTATCTGTATAAGTATGCCGCGGTTGTCGATTTCTTTGACTCTGTCTCTTCCCAGGAACGATCAGATGCAAACAAAGAAGAAGGAACCCAAGGGGAAGAGTCATTCATGCTCTCTAGCCAGGGTATGGAGCGAATAGTAAGAGGTCTTAGCTGCTTATCCGGTTTTAGCGGAAGAGGAGCCATCTGCTCGTTCCCTATCGAGTGGATCAAATCCCAAGCCTTAAGAGCCCATTAACCCATGTTCTGTTCCGCTAGCCAGCTACGCTAAAAAGCTTGCCATCGACCCCTGTTGATAACCTCTCCTTGTAACTTTCCTATGTATGGTCTCTCCACTAAGCTTTGATCTACGCGCACTAGCTTCCTCGGCGACTAATGCCCTTCTGCTGGTCTTTCGTCCATTGCCTATGGTCTTTGGTAAGTAGTCTATAGTTCACTTTCGTCTATGGCCTGCCCCGCTCTCTTTTCATTTCTTTCTTTTGGGTATTACTAGCCTAGCCTTCGTCAATCACACTAAAGCAGAGCACCCAACTATGGCAAGGCCCCCTTAAGGCTTAGGTTAGTCAATCCGGCCCGAGACCAGATCGACTAAAGGCGTTGACAAAACCGCCGTAGGAATGGAGACCTTTCAATAGAGCGGAGGCGAACTGATCAACGAGAAAGAGGCCCTACTCACTACAAACGAATACACCACAAGATCGAACTGCACTCATGCCTCTCCCGCATCAAGTTGCCCTAGACAGATCATTGCCCACCTACGTAGTTCTTCTATCAATCATGTACGTAGGTAGGGTCCTCCATTCTGATTGGTATATCATGAAAAAAGAAAGCAAGCCATTTGCACCAGGCGCACTGCGCTTTCCCTTGCCTAGATGTTCGCCTTTCTAAGTCAAGTAATGGTGACCCGCCGAAGACTGGAGCCTCATAACATGTTGACGAAGACCCCCGAACTGAGGGTTCGATCAGTAGAGGGGACGACTTTCCCTCCCCGGAAGAAGAATAGCCCCGCTCTCTAGCCGCCCTTCCTTAACAAGTCCCGTTGATCATATAACTGGGAGGGAACGTGTCACATTAGAGGTGAACGATCAGAGATGTCCGATAATTACCACGATGAGGCTGGTCCCTCTTTAATTTTAGTAGACTAAGCTATGAATATGAATGAAGAAATGAATGAATGCCGGGCTCTTTCTTTCACTGCTAACCCCAATACAATAAGTTTCTTAATGCTGATCTTTTCTGTTTCGTCGAGCCCCGAGCTTGTGGTCCTCCTTTGAGTGTGGGTTCCATTGGATGAATCTCTCAAGTCAAGGTTCACGTACATAGCAGCAAGAATAGAATGGTGCAGCGCCTATTTATCGTTCTCGCTCGGGAGCCAAAACGAACACGCCTGCTACCTACTGTACTGGACCTTCGACCAGGCATTCTACCCTTGTCGAATCGGAACCAACCACCCCCTATGTGCCGATCGCTTGCGCTCGAACAGTTGAGCGGCCGCCGGCCAGCAACTTCCGTACCGTACACAGATATAGATTCATTATTCGTACCTGGTCCAACTTCACAACCCTTCGCGGGTTGGTCAGAAGTCAGTCTTGTTTGGTAATACTCTATTGGACAAAGCAAAGAAAAGAGAGTGCTCGACCGGAACAACGGCCAACAAAGACCGTAATTACATAGATAACTGCTCCTCCCTTTCTCCGTCTTTAAGGCTTTCAGGCGAACCGTATGGCGGCCGGAAAGAAAGACGACCTCACCTTCTCGTAGATGGTGCCTTCATTGTCTATCCAAAGGAGAGCAACTTGAGTATCCCCCGTTGACCTTCTTTTGTAGATAGAATCTTCAATGAGTGGAAACAAGCAACCTTACTAAACTAAGAAAGGTGCGCTTGTTGAGTAAGGCCGTTTTCTTGCAGGAGTGCTAACGCGCGCCCTTATTCTTCGCTTGCTCCGCAGTACGAGCCTCATACAGAGCTGCGCCCCTTTAATAGGATGAGGAGAAGAGGGGCCGCCCTCTTTTCTGCACCAATCTTTATATACTACTACTATATTTATATCTTTGGGGTGTATAGCTCAGTTGGTAGAGCATTGGGCTTTTAACCTAATGGTCGCAGGTTCAAGTCCTGCTATACCCAAACAAACCTACCTTACACAATACCTATTCATTAATAAGGATGCGTAGTAACGTTCAAAGATCACTCTTTGGCCTTTAGACTCGCTTCAGCGACTTCGCCCTTTAAGTGAGAAGGGGGTGAGGTAAGGAGTAGTATAAGAGTGGCTCGGTCATCAATAGGCCTCTCCTTATTTGATTCATTCTATAGGGCGGGGCTGCAGACCAACAATCCAGCAAAAGGGCTTAAAAGCTCCTTTATAAAACCTTCCCCTTTTCATAAGAATAAGGTAAGCATCAAAGCCCAGCAAACCCAACCTATACAAAGAGCTCTTTTCAGCCCCTACTCCTAACAAGTGAAAGTTGCTGGCACCCACCATACCTTGCTTGCTTCGGGGCCGATCTCTTGTATCGAAGCAAACATATATATATTATTTATTTATTGAGTTTGTTCCACCACAAATCGATTTCGCCGCATGGATTGGATAAAGTCCCCCGATCTCGACATCCAAGCACGAATCCCTTTTTCGCTCTTTCAAAAAGAGAAGAGCTTCGCCGGAAGAGAAGAGGACCGCTCGCTTCACTTGTGTATCCCTTTGGTATACAGGTTGGCGGTGTTTCTTTAATAGCACTAAATTCTACAGACATATTATGATTCCTGATTCCATTAATGTCAAAAAAATCTTTTTTTTATAAAAAAGTCGTTACTACTCATTTTTGTTGGTCTTGATAGGTCAGAGCATCCGGTCTGCTGGACCTTTCCTGGCTTGAAGAAATCCGTTCAACCTAAGATGGGGGTCAGCTCTCGGCTTCCCGCGCGCCAAATAAGGATGCAAGAACTGGAGCTCCTCTATCCACAACATCCATCTAAAAGGGATGCGTTTACCCGGGCGTTTCACCAAAAAGAAGCATTCCTCCAATCGGCTCCTTTGCCTCTCTTCTGCGGCAGCAGGCGAAACAAAAACAGGGTGGTTTCCGGGCTCCTTTACTAAGTCGAAGATCCCCAGAAGCAGAAGCCTTTTCGCTTCCAAATATGCTTAAAAAAAATCCATCTATCCCCCCACCCAATTCTCCCTCTCCAGACTCAAGCCATGATCCAGTTCCAGACAACATGCCTGAGGTAGGCCATTCTTCCTCTCGTCTCTCTCGTCCTTTTCAAGGCTTTGCTCAAGAATATTGGATAGATTTGGAGGAAACCTTAACTTCAGTCCAGTTGTGAAGATTAGGACTTTACTGGCTATTGCTGCATCAAAGAAGTGGTCCCTATACAAGCTAGATGTGAAAAATGCCTTACTACACGGAGAAAACATTGCATTAGTAGGATCCACCCCATGTGATCCGTCATTCAGTGCAATAAGAGGGCCCATAGCAATTAATGTTTAAATAAGATTCACTTCGTTCTGTACGGGATAAGGAGCGAAAAGCGCAGCATGGCAATCGGAGACAAGTCAAGTTCAGTAAGAAATTGGATAGATAGATTCGTGAGTAGTGTAATCATAAAAGCCCCCTACACTTTATATTACGCGGTGACAGAATTGGTAATCTACTCTTCATGGGTACCGGAGATCGTCTCCTCGGCTGTTAGGTTCAGTGTTCATCGTCACTTGAGTACAAGTACATGATGGTCGTCCTATGAGTGAGTGAATGCGCTTCAGTCTAAGGTAAAAATTGCTTGAGCTGATAAAGTTGGCTGATAAAGTTGTAAGGCTCCAAGCCTAGTAGGGTTTAAGCGGATGCCCCAAGGCTCTCTTCGTAATGGCTGGTGGCAACGCTAATGGATTGGACGACAGGTACGATAAGCTCAAGGATATAACCATTCTTGTCCCGAAGAAAAGCAGATGTTGATGACTCCGAGATAGATGACCGGATCGGCAACGGACGTTGACGAGCAAGATCCCTCTGCCATTGAGTGAATCGTAAGGCCTCAAAATAGTTGACCAGCAAAGGCCTCCCATTACTTGAACCGGCGAAAGGCCCCTCTTAGCAGGCTTTATATTAATTAGTATAGGCTTCAGATGTTATCAACGAATCGTCTCTTGCAGGAGTTGTGGAATAGAGTCTTTGTCCCGTGAGTGTGAGTGGCTTTTCTCTTTTGGTTGTGGATTGCGTGCAGCTTTACTTCTTTCTTTCTTCCACATAGGCTAGCTTCCTTGCTTGCATGCCTTGTGGCGAACTAGACTGAAAATTGTGTATATAAAGAAAGAGTCTTACCTTTTTTCAAAAAGAAGAGTCACGCTCTTTAAAAGCCCCTATTCGACGATGACTGAAGCCTATCTTCTTTAATAAGGGCTTTTTTCGGTATACCGCTCTCCGAAGAGAGCCTATGATATCTTTGGTCTTTTTCCCATGCTTTCTGTTGGTCAACAACCAAGCACATCTCACTATAGTTCTTCACTACTCCGTGCAGGAAAGACTCTCTTTCTGTCTGTATGGAGGGAATCCTTTTTTCTCAATCAATCACTATGTTTCCACTCAATTTTCATTACGAAGATGTATCACGTCAGGATCCGTTGCTCAAACTGAATCACGCCAACGTTATGGAAGTTCCTGGATCGTGTAAAATAAGAGTAGTACAAAAGGCACCCTATGATTTCATAATAAAAAATGGAAAATTGGCTATGGAGATTCCGCGCGGTCAGAAATTCATACAGACAAAAAGGGGTTCGACAGGAAAGTCGTTTCGATCCAATCCATTCTTGGGGTCAAAGAAAGACAAAGGATATGTCAGTGACCTAGCACGACAAAGCACTCTCCGAGGGCATGGAATGTCTAATTTTTCGGTCAGAATCTCGACAGTAATGTCTCTTTTAGATTCTCCGGTCGAAATACGGGAAAACTCCATTCAATTCTCGATGGAAACGGAGTTTTGCGAATTCTCCCCGGAACTGGAAGATCATTTCGAGATCTTCGAACATATTCGAGGGTTCAATGTGACTATTGTCACTTCGGCCAACACACAAGATGAGACTTTACCACCGTGGAGCGGCTTTTTGCAAAAAGATGAGGGAGAAACTCAGTAAGAGATGTCGGAGAAGCGAAATATACGAGATCACAAACGTAGATTGCTCGCGGCTAAATATGAATTGAGACGAAAGCTTTATAAAGCCTTTTGTAAAGATTCCGATCTTCCTAGTGATATGCGGGACAAACTTCGTTATAAGTTGTCCAAGTTGCCAAGAAAGAGTTCCTTTGCACGAGTAAGAAACCGATGTATTTCCACGGGTCGCCCTCGTTCCGTATATGAGTTCTTTCGAATTTCTCGTATCGTTTTTCGTGGATTAGCATCTCGAGGTCCTTTGATGGGCATAAAGAAATCGTCTTGGTAGCAACCGCCAAACCAATAGAACAAGGGTTAGCTCTGCAGCTGGTCCACAAGCAAGGTAAGTAGGTCCATTACCGGCCGGCTCCGGACCGAAAAGACCTAACGGAGTAATCCCTTATCTCGGATCGGAGATGCTAACGGGGCAGGAATCGAAGTGGGGGACCTCTCTACCGCCTGTGTCTATCTCCTGTCAAGTATGCTCCCCAGACATAGACTACGTACAGGGTAGTACTCTTGGATATAAGATCACCGCGTGAACGTGAACATAACATTAAGTTACGAATGTAACTCCCGAGGGATCGACCACTATTCTAAATAAAGTCAGGCGGAGAACTGTTGTTCATTGGAGCGCCGGAGTGCGGAGGTTGTTCCCATCATTGAAGTCAGAGTGTGGGACTGAGCCTTCCGAATGATAAAGAAAAAAAAGTGCTTAGTTTCGTTGGAAAAACCAACGCAAATATCATATTGACTTTATCTCGCCCAACTTCTAAGGATAGATAGAAAAGGTTGGAGAGAGTGACTTTCTGAACTGAAATTCTCTCCTTTCTAAAGCTGCGCAAGGCGGCCCCACCCCCAGAACAAAGCCCCACCCCTCTTTTCCCCCCTTTAATGAAAGACCCTCGCCCGCCCCGCTTCCTATTCATTTTTGGGTCGGGACCCGAGGGCCTTTTTTTTTCTCAAGAGGTGATTTCGAGAATCAACCAACCGGCCGTAGCCCAGGTGACTCACAGCCTCCCTCTCGCCCAAATTAAATGGGATGAATTAAATAAAAAAAAAGAAGCTTTTTGATTGATTCAGGGCGCAGCGAAACCAAATTCTTTCAAGGCAAAAGGGGGGGCTTACTTACTTTACTTTTCCTGACGCTGAGTCATCCTATTCAAATTTAGCTATGCTAATCGAACAGGAAAAGTTTTCAGATGATATGGACCCCCAAGAGATGGACGAGAACCTCCAATTGCTTAGGGGTCGCACTCTGTCCCGCTTGGTGGACGAAATCTTCTCTCCTTTTAGACTTCTTTCTCCCACACACCTTTGCCCTCTTTCACCGAAGAGGAAAGAAGAATCTTCCAAGCGGACAGAGACCTAAATTTCCATTAGATTCATTCCTAAGCTTGCTTTGTTGCAGTAAGATGATCAGTCCGAGAGTGCTGGAGAGAAGAGAAAGCGGTAAAAACCCCTCTGATTCGGTCACCGAGCAGTCGGACGACTCTTCAGTAACCCAGGATGACCCCTTCGACGCTCGCTTCTTTCGCTGTATACCCCCTCCATCCTTCGGAGGTGGAAGAAAGAAAGGGTACTATATATATATAAATAATGGATTATTTATTAGAAGTAGGGCCCCAGAACGAAAACAATGTGGGGGAACCAGAGTGGTCACGATAGGAAAGATAAAAAAATGACTATAAGGAACCAACGATTCTCTCTTCTTAAACAACCTATATCCTCCACACTTAATCAACATTTGATAGATTATCCAACCCCGAGCAATCTTAGTTATTGGTGGGGCTTCGGTTCGTTAGCTGGTATTTGTTTAGTCATTCAGATAGTGACTGGCGTTTTTTTAGCTATGCATTACACACCTCATGTGGATCTAGCTTTCAACAGCGTAGAACACGTTATGAGAGATGTTGAAGGGGGCTGGTTGCTCCGTTATATGCATGCTAATGGGGCAAGTATGTTTCTCATTGTGGTTCACCTTCATATTTTTCGTGGTCTATATCATGCGAGTTATAGCAGTCCTAGGGAATTTGTTCGGTGTCTCGGAGTTTTAATCTTCCTATTAATGATTGTGACAGCTTTTACAGGATACGTACCACCTTGGGGTCAGATGAGCTTTTGGGGAGCTACAGTAATTACAAGCTTAGCTAGCGCCATACCTGTAGTAGGAGATACCATAGTGACTTGGCTTTGGGGTGGTTTCTCCGTGGACAATGCCACCTTAAATCGTTTTTTTAGTCTTCATCATTTACTCCCCTTTATTTTAGTAGGCGCCAGTCTTCTTCATCTGGCCGCATTGCATCAATATGGATCAAATAATCCATTGGGTGTACATTCAGAGATGGATCACATTTCTTTTTACCCTTATTTTTATGTAAAGGATCTAGTAGGTTGGGTAGCTTTTGCTATCTTTTTTTCCATTTGGATTTTTTATGCTCCTAATGTTTTGGGGCATCCCGACAATTATATACCTGCTAATCCGATGCCCACCCCGCCTCATATTGTGCCGGAATGGTATTTCCTACCGATCCATGCCATTCTTCGTAGTATACCTGACAAATCGGGAGGTGTAGCCGCAATAGCACCAGTTTTTATATGTCTGTTGGCTTTACCTTTTTTTAAAAGTATGTATGTGCGTAGTTCAAGTTTTCGCCCTATTCACCAAGGAATCTTTTGGTTGCTTTTGGCGGATCGCTTACTACTAGGTTGGATCGGATGTCAACCTGTGGAGGCACCATTTGTTACTATTGGACAAATTCCTCCTTTTGTTTTCTTCTTGTTCTTTGCCATAACGCCCATTCCGGGACGAGTTGGAAGAGGAATTCCTAATTCTTACACGGATGAGACTGATCAGTGAAAAATTCTGACACCAATCATTTACGTATTACACCAAGAATGAATTGACAAGCGCATGAGTTTTCTAGTTGGCTATGTTGATATAGCTTAGATAGGGAAAAGAGATTATACACTAGGGTAGGGCTGAACTTTCAAATCCGGGGGCTTTGTTCCCGAAACTCCCTTCCTCCTCCCCGTCCCTTACCCGTCCTTTGAAAGCCAGAACATTCGCATAGAGGAGTATCCTTATCACGCATGCTTTTCCACTTATGACAAAATGACCTTCTATCCTCTTCTAGGGATTCCTACCCCTATATGGAGAGGGGAAATGAATATTCTAGTATTCTGCATTAATATTAATATGCTTCTGCGCCGGGAATCTCTCATAGCGGGAAGGCCCAGAGATCATAAAGAGATGGGAATGGAGGCATTCCAGCCCAACTCCGGTGAATGGGTCGAGAGAGATAGAGAGGGGAGTGGGATACAGGAAGTCTAGTGAAGAGTTGAGTGGCTATCCAACCATCAAATCGGCTATGGAGGGTGGTTTCAGCAAGCGGGTAAACCGATGATGACTAGTCAAAACTTAGGTAGGCCGATCGTCGCTCATCCCTCGTGTTCTCTCCCGTGAAGTGATTAATCCGGCATGCAATCCCTATGGAAAAGCAAGTCTTCCAATTGGAGTCAATTTCCACCCTCTGATGATCCATTCCGCCCTTCCGTATAGCCAGAAAGGTATGGAATCTTATGGATGACTTTCCTTAGTTCTTCCACCCCCTCCTTTTTCACCTATCCCTTCACTCCCCGGGGATTCCGTACAGCTATACAATCACGGTTCATCGCCCTTATAAGTAAGTTATAAAAAAAACGGGGAGGGAATAGAAGCAAGCATTTTCCGTTCAGTCGGTAATGAATCAATACGCAGGGAAACTTTCTTCCATGGGAATGGCAAGTCTCGGACAGGCTCATATTGGTTGGGTATGCTCTTTCCATAGGCGACTTTCCAGAAGGTCTTCAAGGTGGATATGCTCTTCTTCTCAGAAAGACCATCGAAGAAGATTCATAATTCACACAAATTTTTGACGTCCGCTGTCCTCAAAAAGATATTTATAGCGAGCAGCACTACTAATAATTCCCGTTCGATAGGTTCTCATTTGGGGGCTTCAACCAGATTTCGCCCTATGCATCGGGAATTGGATCAAGATCAACTGCTTTTTAATTAAGCTTTTGGATTTGGCTCTCGGTCTGATCTTGATCTTCTTAAAAAGAGACATAGGAAAGAAAGAGGCCCTTGGACCTTATGAGTAAACCGGACGAAGAAGAAGGAGTTGACCCTTGACTCACTACCACTGCCGAAGTTACTGGAGAACTACGACAAAGGGGCTCAAATCCAGGTGGCTAAGTCTCCTTTAACAAACCGACTAGAAGACCACAGATGAAGTTTCACCCATTCCAGGCACGTGCATTGCATTGAGATATACCAACTTCGCACGATCGATATAACAAGGATCCAGTCCTTACCAAAAAGACGATCTTTCGACAGGATGAAATCAATGCTTGGTTCCTGCCGGTTTGACGAGAAAGAAAGACATTCCAGAAGCTTCACTTGTGCCTTAGTAGTCTCAAATAGGACCGAATCACAGAAAGAGAACGAGTGAGGCGCTCTCATTTCATTCCCAGCCGCTTGGCTGATAATGAGGAAACGAATTCTACCTTTACCGATTGGACTGGTCCAACATCTCCACAGGACGCCCTACCAGTTGGCGCAAGGGAATTGATTTAGGTAGGGTTTGCCCTGGGACCAAAGAACAAAGGGAAGCTCAGCTCTCACTACCAGTGAATGATGAAATGCCTCGACTTAGAAACCACAGCCCTTCTGTCGAGAGGAAAAAAAAAAATCCTTTCAAGATAGAATCTTAGGGATGCCTTGCAGTTGAAGCCTCTGGGCTTAGCCCTACTATGACCGAAGAAGACGATTGACTAAAGAGAAAGAAAAAAAGACTCCATGAGCCAGTTACGCCACTTCAGCACAAGGTCTTGAATAGCCTATAAGAATTCTCACAAGGAGAGAGACGACCCTTCTCTTACGTGGGACACGGAGATGGAAGAATGGTAGGCCAGTCTTGACACAAATGGGCTTTCAGACTTAGCCAAGGAACGCCATGACAGATAAGCAGGGACCTCGAACATGAGAAAGACTGACGCCTGATTCAGGAAGGGACACGAGGGCTCCTCTTTATCACTGGAAGATCCTAATATTATACAGTAGAATCAGTCCCCAACCTTCAAAATGAAGGATCAAAAGTCTGCTTTCCAAAACCCACGCAAATGGAGGCCGATGACCTCAGACCCATAACAAGGGGTAGAACAAAGCTTTTCCATATAGCAACTTGATCCATTATAGGAGGCCTCTGTCATTAGAAGAAGACCGCTTTGAAGCTAGGAGAAAAAAAAAATTACTAAACCAGCCATCTACGCGGGTTGGCCACTAAAGAAGAAGGCCTCTACGAACGCTTTCACTAGAGAAAGAGAGAAAGGCCCGTTCGGCTATGTAAAGAAGTCCCTGCAGGCTCCAACCCAGTCCTAACATTCTACAATAAGAGTGTCCGACGTCTAATAGAAGGGGCACCGCTTTCATTCCTGCGCTTGGCGCTCTAACATTACCAACACTGACCACTGAATAAGGAAGACCTACCACCCACACAGCAAACCAACGCTCCCCTTTTAGTTCGGAAAGAAGAAGGGTTGCGCCCGGGTGAAAGACTATGCCTTCAAGGGGGCCAAAACGACCAGAAAAAGGAGCGGGAAGGCATGGTCACAAGACCCCGCTTTGAGCCATCGAAGACCAGATGATGGGTTACGAAGATATACAAGGAAAGAGACGCTCTGGAAGACCAGTCAGTGAATCAGGGGTTACGCCCAGAAAAGGCGGCCCTTTCATTTCTGAATGAAGCCTTACAGACGAACTATAGTATAGAAGGAGACAGGCTGAAGCCTTTCCAGAGTGAGCGCCATACATTACTATAGCACACACTGGTCCCCAAAGAGAAAGGCTTTCGTCCTTCCTGAAGATTATGGGAACTTTCTTCTATTAATTGTTTTCGAAATGCCGATTTTCCTGCCATCCTCATTACTAGGCTAAGGCGATAAGGAAAAAGAGAGGGGCCCTTAGTATGTGGCAAAAAAGGCAAAGCTGCAGGAGAGACCTCGCTTTCATGGATGCTCCAGTTACCGAAGATCCAAAGCAAAGGAAGAGCGAGCTCTGATTCCCAGTTCGTTAATCAATAGAAGATACCCACGGGTTACTTCCTTTCTACACAGGAACGGAACGAGTTGACCAGACCATTCAACATCCGAAGGACTCTACCGCTGGAACGACCGATGCCTGATTCATTGCTCGCTCACGACCCCTTAAGTTAAGGTTTGCACTCACTCTCTTTCGATAGAAAAAGGAAGAAATTACCGGGAGTTGAAGAGTAAGAAAAGGGCTTCCCCTTAGACCTTTAGACCTGACCAAGAGAAGTCAAACCGGTAGCCAATAACTCAGAAAGAAAGGTCCCTCGAGCTTTATTAGTAGTTACACGAGTGCTCAGATCAATACCGAAACACATATGGAGTGCCTGGCCTTTAAGCCTGATAATGCCACAAAGAAAGAGCACAAGCAGGACTCCCTGCACCCGCGTGAGGGATGATTGAATCCATACCGAAGAGAATGGACGACTTGAAAAGGTCTCCATAGACAAAGAGACGATCTACACCGAAACAGAGAAAAGACATTAGGAGCACTCATTCCTTGTACCCGGGGAACTGATTCATAAGGAAGGGGATCTACACCAGAAAAGGAGTTTACGGCCGGTTCCCATATAGACACTTTAACTCACATTGCTTTAGGCAGTACTCTTCTTACTAAAGACGAAGCCTTTAGCAGATATCACATGCTGAAAGAGGGAGCAAATCCGTCACTGGACGAGGAAGGAAAGGCAAGGAAGATCTGTACAAGAAAGAAAGTAGATTAGAAAGCGTTAACAAGACTATCAGACCAAGAACAGAACTGCTGGAGGAAAAACTACCTAAGGCTTAAAATGACATAGAATAAGTGGAATCTCATGCAAACTGTGAGGGAGGTGGTTAACCGGTGCTTAGAGAACTACCTGGGATGCTTTACAAGCGATAGACCAAGGGAATGGGTACGTTGGTTACCATGGGCAGAATAGTGGTATTGTACCACTTATCATTCGGCAACCAAACAAACACCGTTTGAAGTGGTATGTATATAGGCGCCCACCACCTCTAATTACGTCCTATACTCATTAGTCCAAAAAAATGCATCAAGTGGATTGTTACGCTAGGGATTGTGTTTTGCAACTTTGAAAGGCGAATTTGCATGGAGCTCAAAGGCCCGGACCATCTAAGTATGGGGAGTGCCACTACTGCTTTCATTGTTCTACTATTGAGTGCAAGTCTCGCTCATTGAATTGCCGCGGTGCTGCCTTGAGAAAGGGAATCCCGACCTCCATCTCTATCCGTGCGAGAGTAAGAAGTAGAAATAGGAATGTTTGACGTAAACGTAATAAGTAGTGTAGTGAAATCTTTGTGATTGAAGTTCGCTTCTCCAGAGCTAGAATCGAAACTACCTACTGACCACCCCTGTAACTAACCGAAGCAACCCCCGGAGCAGAACGAAAACTCGTTTCCTCTTCAAGCTAAAGTAAAGCTAGAGCCCCCTACTCTATTTAACGAACCAGGGAAAGGAAAGAGGAGAATCAGGGTTAGCGCAAGTGATCGAATGAGGAATCAAAATTCTTAGATTCGCCATGGGCCAAAAGAAAGGATTCGCCTTGCCCTCGAAACCTGAAGCTTGGACCTTCGGGAGTGTCTTAAGTGGGAGAGTCTTGGGTCCCGCCAGTTCACTTCCTTGAATTCTGAGCCTACCAATAGCGGGAGAAAATGAAAGGAATAAATGCAAATGCCAGGCATAGCCGGAACTCTTTCGTAGGCTGCTCTCGAGGCAGTGGCTTGAAAATCTCCCGCAGTCACCCACCATGATCGGAGCTGAGATTCTTCATACTAGCTTGGTTAGGTCAATATCTGTACCATCGCTTCTATTTTATGTAATATAGTATAGAGATCGGCTGAAGGTGAATAGGGTGAGATCCATTAAAGTAGATGCAGCTTCCCTGGCTTGCTCACTGAGGTGGTCTACTAGCTGCCTGACTTCTGCGGAAGAACTTGCCGGTTCCCCGATTTGCGTTGCCTCCGCCAGCTGCTGTAACTCAGGGATGCTTGGGGGTGTCTGTGCTAGACAGTCCCACCATATCGCGCACCCAAGATATAGCGCTGGTAAGATTAAGCTGAGAACTTCCGTGACGTGCTGCCCTTGCCCCGACCCCGCCTGAGTGCTCTGTTGCCCCAGGTGTACCTGTAGCTCTCTTACCCACGGCCTAGGAGCTTTTTCTCTCGTAATGCCCCGTAGGCCTCTCTCGGGTGACCTAAGCATTTGGTACTTCGATCTTTTATTAGGTTGGCGCCAGGTAAATAAGGG